AAGGACTAATCAGTTATTTCTTTCATCGCCCCGAACATACGAATATTAGCACCGATGGTGCGTAAATGTAACTCGTTGTTCAAACAACTATTCAGAGTTCCTAGAGCTCCTTGTAAGGCTTGTTGAAAAACGCGTTGTCTGACTTGATTAATCGCTCTTTGTTGTTCAAACTGAATGGTTTCGTTTTTGTAATTTTCTAATCGTTCCAAATTCTGATAAATTGAATTAATCAAATTCAATTTTTCTCGTTCTATCTCGGAATATCCATTCACTCGAAACTCATCCGCTTCTATTTTCACTTTTCGTAAGCGGGTCTTGGCCTTTTCCAGCCTTTCAATGGACCCTCCGCGTAGCTCTTCTGAATTTCGAATAGTACTCAAGATTCTCTGTTTTCGATTATCTAATAAATCACTTAATGAAAGTAGATTATCTTCCCATTACAATTAATTTTAACAATTCCATGACCTCTTCCCGAACCAAACAGGAATCTTTCGATTCATTTGGCTCTCACGCTCACTTACTTATGGGGCATTCCCGTATCACTTTTTTATTTATATAATATTTATTTATATAATATATAATGTTTATATTAATGTTTATATATAATGTTTAGTTTATATAATATATAATATTTATATAATGAGCTTATCCTCTCTTTTCTGTTCGGATTTCAAAATATTGAAACGGATCGTTGATCCAAGACCAGAATATTCGGAGGACTCTTCCGACCAGACAAAAAATCTGTAATTTAATTATCGGCAAAGTTGTTTCTTTTTTTTTATTCAAATCCAAAAAATTCCGCTTACTTTATACATAGGTCGTCGATTCCGCATTGGATAAAAAAGTAGGGGATTCCCGTTTTTCCAGTAACAGTAAAAGGTTCAAATCATTTTATCGATATGAGTGTTCTATATCGGATAAAATGCAAGGATTCGTTTTGAAACTCTCGCCATACTAACATAGATAGTGGTAGAAAGAACACCAACGTTGCGCCCAGACTTCAAACAATTTAGCTTTAACCATGTTTAGGCCCCCATATTATTGGTTGATAGAGAATCAAAGTGTATTTACCAACGAATCACGAAATGCTATGGTTCGTACATATGATTTCTGAATTGATTCAGAAGTAATTCGCGGGATCGTGCACCTTTCTTTCCTAGTTATAAAGAAAAAAGTGCAGCTGGTTAGATCCAGCTTATTCTTGAAATAAACAACTCGCACACACTCCCTTTCCAAAAAAAATCAATACACCAAGGACTACACTTAGATTTATTGGATTTGTTGCTAAAATATCGGTATTAAATCCGAAACTCCCGGCGGATGGCCAGTGACCCAAGGAAACGAAAGAATCGGTTACATTTTTCATATGATCTCCTCTTATAGACTTATAGATAGGACTAAATTTAGATAGGACTAAATTGAACAGAGTTCTTTTTGTATTACTTCACCCTTTGTTGATTTTGTTGATTTTCTTTTTTTCCATATTTCTCAATCTATTTAATTTCAATTGAACCCCCCCAAAAAAAAATACTTAATTAATTTATTAATTAATTTAAATTTAATTAGGTCCCAGGCCAGGTATCATATCAATTACGAAATATCTCGTTCGTTCGTTGCAAGGCGTACTAAAAAAGGGGGTTCCATTGGACCGAGAACGGGAAGGAAAAAAGCGAGTGGATCCGCTAATTCCTGATCCTCAAATTAGTCCTTCCCACGGGGTATTATCTCAACGAATAAGTTAAAGTTATTGTAGGATTGAAATCTTGATATAATTTGAAAAAATAAAGCGGCAAAGCAAATCTAAGATAATAAAATAAGAAAGATAAAAATAAGACTTTCCCGTTTATTTCGAGGATTAAACAAAAGGATTTGCAAATAAAAGCGCTAATGCCACGACCAGTCCATAAATTGTTAAAGCTTCCATAAAAGCCAGACTAAGCAATAAAGTACCTCGTATTTTACCCTCTGCTTCTGGTTGTCTCGCGATACCTTCTACGGCTTGGCCCGCAGCAGTCCCTTGTCCAACTCCCGGTCCAATAGAAGCCAGCCCTACAGCCAATCCAGCAGCAATAACGGAAGCAGCAGAAATCAGTGGATTCATGGTAAGCTCCTCGCATAAAAATAAAGAAATTGTTAATGATACAAGCAACCAATGAATTATGGCTTATTATTCCATTACTAAGATCCATCCAATCTAAATAACTATGAACTACAAATTTTAAGTAATGAGATTATTGAATGAACAGAACTATTTAGATCTCGCGTTTTTAGTTCCTATCCATCGGATCTAGTTCTTCCATTTCATTATTTATTTGTTCCGAGCCATTCTTTCAATTACAATTATGATTATGCACTCTTTTTCTTCTATATGCTTGATTTCATCTGTTTATTCATTTGGCGGGGCCCAAAAAGGCTTTCTATTGTAATTTGAAATTCCTATCTAAAATCGCGATGGGGTAGGAAAGTCAATAAGATATATGGATAGTTCATATATAACTAA